GCGTGGTCTAAGTAAATAAAAAAAAATCTGCTTATACAATTTAATCTATATCGAATTTAAATATCAGAATAGCTGATATAGTCATCATTCAATGGGTCAGGTCCACTTACTTTTTCTTTATTTAGAATTTGATAGTGGGTGTTATAAGAACATTGGAGAAATAAGAACACCTTGGTTTGTCGATTAATAATAGGAATTGTATATATAGAGTATTATAGAATATTTCTGTTATGTCCCAGGACAAAAAATTTGTGAATAATGAGACATGAGGAGGACTACTATGTCACTACAGGTGGACTACTCCTAATACGTGCAATTAGTCATTTTGCTAATCAATAAATGTTCAACTTCCTAACTTAAAGTCAGAATAATAAGAATTCGTTATAATGGTGGTTATCCTTTTCTTTTTAGAAAAAATAATAGAGATATTTTCCGCTGAAAAACGAAGGCTAAAACTTGAGTTTAGTGGAAAAAAAAGCCCTTTATCAGATTTGAACCGATGACTTACGCCTTACCATGGCGTTACTCTACCACTGAGTTAAAAGGGCCATTTTATTCAATTCATGAATTAGCCTTTTTTTTTTCATTATGAGTCTACTGCATATATGTATATATGTACTATATGTACATAATATATACGTATATGCATAGGAGTTCATTCAGGAACAATAAATTGGATTTACCCCAAAATAATCTTATTTTGGATCTAGTCATACCATTAGACTATATTGACAATTCCAAAAAACTGCTCATACTATTATCATAGTATGATGATGGTCGGGCGTATATGCCCCTATCGTCTAGTGGTTCAGGACATCTCTCTTTCAAGGAGGCAGCGGGGATTCGACTTCCCCTGGGGGTAGGGTACTATGAAAGGAAGTTGATCATAGATTATCGATAAGCCTAGAATGAATTCTTCCTGGGTCGATGCCCGAGTGGTTAATGGGGACGGACTGTAAATTCGTTGGCAATATGTCTACGCTGGTTCAAATCCAGCTCGGCCCAATAATTCACCGCTCCATGAATATGATATAACCAATTTGTCTTCCATAAATGGAAATGCCTAATCCGTAGAAATAAAGAGAAAGAATCAATTTTTTTTCTCTATCCCTATTTTTCTCTTTCTGATCTTTCTAAGGATCTAATTCATGATACTTTACTTAATTAAGTAAAGTATCATGAAAAGCAAACAAAAAAGTTTAGTTCTTTTTTCTGATTGATTATCCACTTTTGGCCGTAAAATAATTATTGGTTACTAGTAATCCGTGTCACTCTCACTATAGCCCATATTATATGTGGATATGATATCAGTATATCATTCCTGTCTTTCTTACAATACGACGACTAGGACTAGAATGTTCTTATGATTACATTAAGAATATGTAACATTAAGAATATGTATGCCATACACTTCGCTGGGATTGTAGTTCAATTGGTCAGAGCACCGCCCTGTCAAGGCGGAAGCTGCGGGTTCGAGCCCCGTCAGTCCCGAACTAGGATCCGGTGAATTTCTCAATTTATCTCTCTCTTTTCACGGAAAAGGGGGACAGGAAGCAAGATCTAATCCCCAGTGGGGATCCTTATTTCTTTTGTTTTTTATTTCGCATTTATCATCACACAAATATGGATACGGGAATTTCAAATCTTTCCACTACTCCCGATTGATAAAGGAGAGACATATCATATGTACATTAGTACAATTGGTGGTATTACTATATTCAGTATTTTTAGAGATACCATCCTCGTCTTACTTTCTTTTTCGATTGTTCTTGATCAATGAAATGGAGTAGAGTAATCCTATTTTACCGGGAGTACATACAAAAATGGTATTCGTTTATTGTACGATGGACAATGAACTTAACATAATTACCCCGACAGAGTACTTTTCAGGTTAAACCACACCTTTTCTAGTTCTGACTTTGTTTGTGTATCCTCAATGACTAATTGTAAACAATCTATCTCATTCTCATTCAAATTGCAGACATCATTTTTGATGTATGCATTCCAGTACAAATAAATACAAGAAAGAGGATACTAATAAAATAAAAGAAAAGACCGAGCAAGGACCCTTTTCAGTAAATTTGTTGGAATATTTGATCTTTTTTATTTAATCCCTTTTTTTCCATCTCACCTCGTTTGGGTCTGTGTGTGACCCATAGAATACCGGTCATATAATACCTCATAATTGTAAGTATAATACACAGGAAGGAGAGTTGTATAAGATAAGGAAGACAGTAGGTTATAGAAAAGAAAAAGTGGAAGAGGATGAAAAATCCAATGGGATTCCTGATCCAATAAAAAATCCCATTTCGTAATTAGTATGGATAAAGGATCTTCCCATGTTATACTATTCAATTCTCGACGATGAATCGATTTGATAGATCAGATATTGTTATTCATAATATTGATCCTATTCAGTATCATCAGGATCAATTCATCCCAATGAATTTACAGGAGTTAAATTTCTCATCTCTATGGGATTACATCCCGAGTTATTGCGAAGAAAAAAATAAATAAATAATGAAATTATGGAAGTCAATATTCTCGCATTTATTGCTACTGCACTGTTCATTCTAGTTCCTACTGCCTTTTTACTTATTATCTACGTAAAAACAGTCAGTCAAAATGATTAATTTGAATCTGAATTATTAGTTCTTATCAATCCTTTTTTCAATGATTGAAGAAATGAAAGAAAGGGATTAAAAGAAAATTCCAAGTCTTAAATGAAATGATCTGGTTGGAATCATAAAGTGTGGTAGAAAGGACTATATATAGTCCTTTCTACCACACTTTAGAGTATTTTATATTATCTAATATTGTATACAATGATATTATCATATAAAGTTGTATTGTATACAGATATAGACTTTATCTAAATGGAGGGTTTATATAGATCAATTTACAATATGTATGTATATGATGTATTAGATGTACATCTAATCTAAATAGTAGACTAGTACATCGAAATAGCAGTCTAATTCTATTTCTTTTTTTCGCTACATCCACTCGATTTCGATCAACCCAAAATAATCGAAGGCCAATTCCTCTAATTCCTAGGTTTCTTATAATTTTATATATAGGTTCCGGGATCCATCAAAAGAATCAATAGAGGAAGAATAGTATAGGAATATACTATAGCAAAAGAAAACAAAACCAAGGAATTTTTTTGATTTCCCATCCCAAGAAGTCATTGATTGAGCCATTAACAGATCATTTACGAAGTTCTATGGTAACTTCTTCAGATTTTGAAAGGAAGTAGATTAGTAAAGGGGACTCGGACCATTTTTCATGCTTAAACATGACATGAGATGAGTCAAAAAAGCATAAAAAAATCTCTAGGAGTCTAAAATGTTAAATGTATGATATGTGGTGGATCACTCAGCGGAAGAAAGATCAAATTTTATTATGTGTAGAACCTCTTTGGACAACCACTAGTCACTTCCAGTAGAAAGTAAGTATCGTCGTAATCTAATAGCAGAACGATTTGTTCTTAGAACAGTGAAAGTAAAGAAAGAGAGAAACAAATAAAGAAAAAACTAGGGATTGGTTTTTTCTCGTTGTAATATCCATAATTCTGGTAAGAACTGGTTTATCCAAACAGAATATTTAGGAGGAATTCGGTTGGAAAAAATTTCCTATCATGCGTAGATTTGAGTTTTGAAATACAACTAAACTATAGTAATCATTCGTTGTTTGATCGAATGGTTATTATTCATTATTGTCTTTCCAGTATAATTTTGAAAGAGAGACAAGCTTTTTAAAAATAAAGCTTCGAAAAACGATCAATGCAAAACGATCAATTAAACAATTGATACAATTCGATTACTCAATCGATTACTCAATCGATTACTCAATCGATTACTCAATCAATTATTAATATACCTAGAGTCCACTCCTTCCCCATACTACGAGTGAAAGGGAAAATGTAAAGACTACCATTAAAGCAGCCCAAGCGAGACTTACTATATCCATGTGAATTATATCTCCTATTTCTATGAAGGAATTATTCCATTATTGATCAATAATCATAGTAGAATCAATGGCGCAGAGTCAAAATAGGATTCTGACTTAAGGCTATTGATGAACCAATTCAATGAATCCACTCGTAACAGATTCTTTATAGGATTTCTGGTAGAATTGGGAAGTATTAAGTAAAAATATGATACACACACCTTTTCCTTGCAAATTGCAAAGGAATGCTCCTAATGGAACATGTGGGAATAGTAAGACCTATTGTTTGTTTTGTTACCTTTCTTTCATAAGAAAAAAAAATATACCATCAAGATAGATAACTATCTATTGGATACCTACATTTCCTATTTGATCTAAGCCTTACTGTCTTTCTTTCTGTGAAAGAATGGGGAGACATCACTACCATTATTACATACATTTTTTTTGTAATCTCCTTACACGACCAAAGAAATCTTTTTTTTTTTTTTACTTTGACTCTGTTATTCTATAAGATAAGAGCCGACCAACCATCCTGATTGAATGTTTGAGTACTCGGAGTCTCTCGTAAGTATGGATACAAATTCAGTCCTTTCCACAACTCCTAAATTGATTTCCCATCAGTCTATCCAATCTAATTCCAGACAGAGTCAGTAGACCCTACGTTAGTGTAGGTAGTGTAAGATAATTAGGAAGTCTTGATAGTCTTTCGTATAATCTTTTCTTCAATCCTAGGAGCAAAAATGGAATGTCCTTTAGGAACCTTTGGATACCAAGATTTCTGACCTCTTACTTTCGTAGTTCTGGAATTAATAAGTAAGCCTTACCTCATCCCTATTGGTATATCTGTTTGGGCCGTTACCCAGAACCCAAACAGAACCAGATTTTGAGAAAACAACTTACAGTCTTTTATAGAACTATGTATTCTATAAATCAAGTATCGACAAGCTCCGTCCTTTGCCTTTGCTTATGCAGGGCAAGAATTTGTCGAGTTCTATTCTATCAGTAGAATAAGAAATTCTAAGTATTTTGTTGATCAGGCGACACCCAGA